GTAATGCTATGAATGACCCAGTATCGAATACTGGTAATAATATCAGCAAAAGAACGTTCTCCTGTGCTTCCAGACATGCCGAGCTCCACGTATTCTTGTACAGTCAAAAAGGGGATCGATTCCGTAAAAGATGAGATCAGTAAATGGGAATTCACTGAAATTTAATCTTTGTGAGATCGTCAATAGGGTACCAAGGGTGTCTTTAGAGTATACCGAATCAGTATAGCTATCCTTCTTCTGACACAGCAACGCAATTTCACAATTAGTATCTAAATGGAGTGCTAGAGACTTTCTTTTTTCTTTTATTGTTGCCTGTCGATGTAGTATTCTATACTATTCAATAAAAAAATTTTCAAATTCCTGTAGTAGTATAAGGGTTCTCTCCATTATCGGCTTCGGATTAGAAACTGAAGATCAGATAAAATGTGAATACAACGGGTTGCTTTCAAATAATTCGCGAGTGGGATTATCATATTCCATTCTCCTACACCTACAATTCAATTAGATCCAAAATATAAAAATATTCTTTCTTTTTGTGTTTGTAGAAGATGTTTTTTGTTGGAACCTCCCCCCCCCTTTTTTTCATTTTTATTTTTAAGGAATTGGTTAGTTGTCCAGTAAGAAGTAAGACTAGCCGATAGTCTTCGACGAAAGAAAGAGAACAAAGAAGAAAATAATCAATATTCGCGATGCACGCATTGTTGTATTAGAACCAAAAGGCCGTTCTTGATCGAATTATAATTATAAAAAAAAGGGCGGGGGTCTCTCTAATTTAAGATATGTAAAGAAAAAATGTATAAGTTTCGCACGATTAGATCATGCGAAACTCTTTTTCTTCTCATTAGAGATATTATGAGAATGAACCTACTACTGAATCTAATGAGGTCAAATCAAATTAAAGTAAAAAAGAAAAAAAAGGGAGATTCTAGTATAATATAAGGTCATTCTTTGTTCGAAAATACACAATGTATTCGATACAATAATAAAAAAAAGATAAAAATCAAAATAGAAATGATTTTCCAATTTTAAAGCGATTCAATTTCATTTTTTGAATGAAGTTACACAACAGAGTTTTTTATTATTTATAATTTTGATTATTAATTATAATATATAATATTAGTATAAGAATATTAGTTTAGTATAAGAATATTAGTTTTTAAGATGAATCTGTTGATTGGGAATTAGGGGATGCTCAGATATCACAGATGATAAATTGATTTCTTACCTATGTCACTCCCATTTTTTTTTTATTACTGTTTAGAAGGATTGATGAATCAAAAACTTTCAATTGAAAGAATAAGTGGAATTGGTCTTTTTGCTTATTCTTGTTTGTATCTTTCAAAAATTTTAATTTAGGGAAGTGCTTTCTAAACATATGTATAAAAAGACCATATTTCATTTAGCCTCTTTATGCTTACTATAACTAGTTATTTCGGTTTTCTACTAGCGGTTTTAACTATAACCTCAGCTCTATTTATCGGGTTGAACAAGATACGACTTATTTGAAATTAATTGAACAAACGATTCATAAAAAAACGAAATCTTTCTGTGTTATTCCATATATTCTATAGTTTCTTAAGTTTCTTACCGTGTCAATTTCCAATTTTTGGTCATTGAGATTCATGGGCAATATGAATTAATAGTTAAGAATAGATATTACCTCTCCTTTTCCTCTTTCAAACAAATTGAAATGATTGAAGTTTTTCTATTTGGAATTGTCTTAGGTCTAATTCCTATTACTTTGGCTGGATTATTTGTAACCGCATATTTACAATACAGACGCGGCGATCAGTTGGACCTTTAATTAATTAATAGCTCTTTTTTTGATTGACCCCTACTTGCTTTATTAATTTTAATACATAGGGCAGGGGTCAAATTGAAATTGCTGTTCAATTATTTCATTTCAGTGTAATTTTAGACCTAAGAATAACAAGAATGGGATCACGCTCTGTAGGATTTGAACCTACGACATCGGGTTTTGGAGACCCGCGTTCTACCGAACTGAACTAAGAGCGCTTTATTATCACACTAAATATTTTGTAAGTAACCCTAATATATTATATTTTTGCATGCGTATCCTATTCTATAGTAGAATAGAGTCAAATGAAAGATTGATCATGTTATGGATGCCCAATTTAATCGATTTCAATTGATCCCTCGTTACGATTCCTGCTCATAAGATAAGTAATAGAATAGGTAGGGATGACAGGATTTGAACCCGTGACATTTTGTACCCAAAACAAACGCGCTACCAAGCTGCGCTACATCCCTTTCAATTGGGTTACAGTGTCATTGTAGAGAATACCCGTATTGTTTTCCACATCTTTATTTACTCCATTTCTATACAAAAATTATCTTGTCATTTCTTCTTTTTGATCTCATATCATAGAACATATAATTAATTATTAATTAATTATAATAAACTACTTATATGCGTTACGTATAATGAAACCCGCTGTAAAAAAAATGAATATTTTGGGGAAATGCTGGTACAGAAAAGGGCACGTTTTTTTTAAGAAAAGGAATATTCTACTGAATCGTTGTACATTTAAATTTGAATTAGGGATTCCGCGGACAAATACAAGCGATCATTAACTCCATATATGTCTGGTCATATATGTATTACAAATTCCAATAAAGAAGGAGGATTTCAAATAAAATGCGAGATCTAAAAACATATCTCTCCGTGGCGCCGGTAGTAAGTACTATATGGTTCGGGTTTTTAGCAGGTCTATTGATAGAGATCAATCGTTTATTTCCGGATGCGCTGATATTCCCCTTTTTTTCATTCTAGTTAGTAACATGGGAAGTGGTGAAGAAGATTAGGGATTTAATAAAATCTCTGTGACTAATCCCTCCCCTTCCCATCTTTTAATTTTAGAATTTTTTAAATTCGAATAAGTTCGAAAAGAGAAAGAATAAAAGTGGATTCAAATTCAGTGAAACTCGGAACTCGGGCCTCAGGCCCGAGGCTCGAATTAAAATAAAATTTTTAATTTTAATTATTTAAATTAAAATAATTAAAAAGAGAATGAGAACGGAAATGGAAATTGATGGATAGGTCAACAATATCATACAAAATACTTAAATGAAAGACGAAACGCTATATTGGGATTAGAAATGTAGTTAGAAATCATTGTATTACTTATTATTATTATCTTGATTGCAACGAAATTTTTCATAATTTTATTTCGAGTTAGCAACTTCTATTTTTTTTTTCGTTCCTTTTTTCTCTTTGGATCGCAAAATAGAATAGTTGAGTGAATCAAAAATACAAAGGGGGTTCATGGCCAAGGGGAAAGATGTTCGAGTAACAGTTATTTTGGAATGTACCAATTGTGCTGTTCGAAATGATGCTAATAAGGAATCAAAGAGGGTTGGTATTTCCAGATATATTACTCAAAAGAATCGACACAATACGCCTAGTCGATTGGAATTGAGAAAATTCTGTCCCTTTTGTTACAAATATACAATTCATGGGGAGATAAAGAAATAGATGGAACCGATTACACGTATGTATTGTATGTCATCCTTCCAAGGAAGATGAAAAATGTCATATACCATATATTATATATAACATATATTTAAAGATAAACAAACCAAAAAGAAATCCCCGACAAAATTAGGATTTTCGGGATAAGGAATAAACAAATCATGGATAAATCCAAGCGACTCTATTTTAAATCCAAGCGATCTTTTCGTAGGCGTTTGCCCCCGATTGGGTCGGGGGATCGAATTGATTATAGAAACATGAGTTTAATTAGTCGATTTATTAGTGAACAAGGAAAGATATTATCTAGACGGGTGAATAGATTAAACTTAAAACAACAACGATTAATTACTATTGCTATCAAGCAAGCTCGTATTTTATCTTTGTTACCCTTTCTTAATAATGAGAAACAATTTGAAAGAGGTGAGTCGGCTGCTAGAACTGCGGGTCTTAGAATCAAAAAGGGGGATAGGCTTACTCTTCACTTGAATCAAAATTCCAATACGAACTCAAAGGCGGATTGATGTTTTGTTCGAAAAATTCGCGAATTAAGATGTGAGTGTCGTGTCATAAGAAAAAAAGTATCGGGGAAAAAGAATAAATCTTTTTTTATTGAACGTCTTGTTTGTTCATTTTGACGACTTTATCATATTATTTGATTATATTTTATCATACTAATTTCTATTCTACCTTCCCGGAGTTAATTTTACAGCGCACTCCATTAAAATTTAAAACATTCCTATGGAGTCCTTCCAATCTACTTATTTTATAATCTCAGTGGAAATCATAGAAAGACAATTTATATTTAATATAGCTATTTGCGCAAGTATTTTACGATTAAGAAGCAACCGCTTCTTGTACAGATTGTGTATGAAAATATTATAACTATAGTATACTAAATTCCCTCGAATTGCTGCATTTATCCGAGTGATCCACAAACGGCGAAAATATCTCTTTTGCCTACCTCTATCCCGATAAGCCGAAAACAAAGCTCTTATTTTCTGTTGAGTAATAGTTCGAGTAAGTCTTGAATGAGCCCCTCGAAAGCTTGATGCAAATAAACGAATTTTTGTTCTACGTCTCCGAGCTATACATCCTCGTTTAATTCTGGTCATTGAATAAATGAAACTTTGATAAATAACTAATTGATTTCTTTTCTTTCAGTTATTCCCTTCCCCTTTACTAGTTTGTTAATAACAAAACGGATCCTTCCAATGTATAAAATAAAAACTCCAACGGCTTTTGCTACTATAACCTTCCCGCCCACGATTTTTTCTTTTTTTTTATAGGCATTTTACCTCGAAATAAGAAATAATATTGATATTGATACTAGATATTAAAAAAAGCATATTAATATTAAATAAAAACAAAAAGTAGTAAATATAAAATAGAAATGAATAAAAAAAAAATAGTGGGTTCCATCGTTTCTATGGTTACTTCTTAAACGGCGAGATCCCTTCTATACACCGGAGCCCCTTCTTTTCTTTCATTTAATCAATGCTATTGTTAACTTGTACAGTTCACACTTTTTGGCTCTACCCATGAATTATTCAGTAATCCGTCTTTCACAACGAGATCCACTTATACAGTAACGGTATTTAATTATGAAGATTAACTGTGTAGCTGACCCTCTTAGTCCGTTGTTGAAAGAGTAAGGGCGTAATCTTTCTTGCCTTTAAATGGGATTCCCCCCGCTTAATGGATAAACATTTGCTACCAATGGGAAATTCTTTCTCATCTTAAATTGAAAATGGAGACGATTGGATTTACACCACTAGAAACCATAAATTTTGATACACAATAGAAGGGTATGATAGATACTTTTTAGATAGTGAATGGAGTTCTTCCGTTTTATTTTATCTTATTTACTGTTACTGATCACTGATACTGGAAAAATGGGTTCTTTTCTTCTGCCCCAGTCCATGCTCTGAACGAGTCACACATACACCCTAGTACATGTTCCTCGTCGCTGAGGGCATCCCCCAAGGGCGGGGGATTTCGTAACATTTCTGATTGGCTGTCTCGTCTTTCTAATAAGTTGTTTAATAGTTGGCATGTTGACTCGTATACATAATGAGCTGGTTTAGATCGATCCTAACCGGCCGATTAGGAATTACTTCTATAGTAATAAATTAATTAATAGAATACTCTATCAAACCCAGTAAGAAGATAAAATTTCAAATGGCGTATTTGTATTTGCGCGAAATCCCTGTTATTTTTTATTCTACCCCTACATGATCAACAATTCCATGAGCTTGGGCTTCTGTTGCTGACATAAAAACATCTCTTTCCATGTCTTCGGATACAACCCATAGAGGTGTGCCTGTTCTTTGTACATAAACCCTTGTAATGGTTTCGCGCAGCTTCATCATTTCTTCCGCTTCCAGGATAAATTCTCCTGCGGGTGCCTCATAAAAAGAACTAGCAGGTTGATGGATCATTACCCTGATTATATAACCTAATAAATGGTTCTTCTATCTCGAAGAGAAATCAAAGAGAATAAATTAAATAACGAGTAATGATATGAAAACCAAAAGATAGAATTGAACAACCGTACAGGCATCTTTTGCGCATTGCATACGGCTATACAATGGAATTTACTTTATAACCTCCATTCCATTGAAGAAGTATAAAATCAAATTCAAATATTCAAATATAGGGCCTATCAGACCCCGATCGGTAAATAATCCAATAACCATCCTTCATTTTATTTTGGAGTAGTTAAAACATACTATGATGGTTCCGTTGCTTTATATATTTATTTAGTCTGTTATTAAGCAATCCCAAAGTTTATTTTTTTTGTATTCTTTCCTAAGATAAATATTGTTATTATCCCTCTGGTGTGAAAACAAAAAAGTTTGTGACGCTGCAATAGGCTTCCGATAAATCAGATAAAATCGGAAATGCCCTTTATCTCATACTATTCGTTCGATATATAATCTAATGATTGATTTTTGAAAAAAAAAAAAACAAAAATAAAAAAAAAGGTTTCTCATATCGAATTCAAAATGCCATGCTATTATTACTTAATAGTCATATTTCATATGGCGAAGGCATAGTCTTCTTTTTTCTCTCAAATACAAAACTCATTGGCGCCGAGCATGAGGGAATGCTAGACGTTTGGTAATTTCTCCTCCGACCAGAAGAAAAGATCCTATTGAAGCGGCCAATCCCATGCATATTGTCTGTACATCTGGTTGTACAAATTGCATAGTATCATAAATAGCTACTCCGGGTATTACCCACCCCCCGGGAGAGTTTATAAACAAATACAGATCTTTGCTACCATCCTCTATACTGAGATATACCATAAGACCAATAATTTGATTCGAGAGATCGCTATCAACCTCTTGGCCTAAAAAAAGTAATCTTGCTCGATAAAGTCGGTTGATTAGGATATAATTGTATCCTTAGGAACCGTACGCGCACCTTTTGATGCATACGGTTTACCAAAAATCGCGCAAAAAAAAAGAATCAATGTGTAGATTGCAGCCCTCATTCTTTTTTATTTTCATAGGGGGCTCTTTCTAACTTCTAAGAAAGGGCTTTTTTTCTTCCATTTTTCAAGAAGGATTTCTTTTGGCCTGTTTACTTTACCTATATATAAATAAAATATATATATAAATAATTTACTAAACTTATCGAATGAACTTCTCATTGATGTATTGTTTCATCGAGATCGAATCCAAATAACGATGCCATTTTCTTGTTCCTGAATGGGCTTTTTCAATTTTTTTAGGTTTATGCTCTACTCCGAGTAAAGATAGGCCCGATTTTTATTTGCACATATAGGGCAAATGTCCCAATACCACGTCTTTTTGCTATGGCTTTTTTTATTTTTCAATTTCATTTATTTCATGTCTTCCACTAAATATTCAATGTATTCATTATATTAAATGTATTCATTATATTAAATGTATTCATTATATTACTCGATTGATTAAACAGTTTGAGATCGCTCCTGTTTATAAATAGAATATTATAAAAGTAGTAATCTTAGATATATTACCAATTGGGTTTTTTCTAAACGGAGCCTGGATACTTCATTTTTTTGGTCCAGTCGAGCCAACCATAAATTATTCTAATTGATAATATTAATCTGATACCCCTACAAAAAATAAATAGGATTAAATTGTATTTCACGCTCCAAACTTTTGATAATTCAATCAATCTTTTTTGGGCGAAAGAGGGGATATCTCGATCAGGGGAGAGAATGGGGAAATTCCATGTGACCCAATATATCTGACAAGTCGCACTATATGTCAACCCACGATGCATCTTCCTCTCCAGGACTTCGAAAAGGTACTTTTGGAACACCAATAGGCATAAAATGAAAGAAAAAAAATTAAGTACTATATCTTACTTTGATGTGGAAGCGTAACAACGGGTTTATTGTCTTAATAAGATTAGCCTTTATCATAGTTTATCCATAAATTGAATAAGTTCATAACAATAACATAAAAAAAGAAAACCGAATGATTATGACTAAAGGAAAATTTTTACGAAACGAATGGGCCTTTGGAATGATATGAACAAATGGGTATGTCTTCACTCAGAGAAAATTAAAGTGGGATCAATCCCCTCTACCATTGCGTATTGGTACTTATCGGGTATAGAATAGATCTGCTTATTTTTGTTCCTACAAATGGAATTCGTCTATTATTACTATCTATTATTATTATTACTAAAAGAATAGAACAAATATTAATTCTTTCCTCGAGAAAATCTACCGAAAGAGTGGGTCCAGAGCATAGTTTTTTTACTTTTTACAATGCAATAAAGTTACATAGTGTCTATTATTCGTTGATTAAAGGGGTATTTCCATGGGTTTGCCTTGGTATCGTGTTCATACCGTCGTATTGAATGATCCGGGTCGTTTGATTTCTGTTCATATAATGCATACAGCTCTAGTTGCTGGTTGGGCCGGTTCGATGGCTCTATACGAACTAGCGGTTTTTGATCCCTCTGACCCCGTTCTTGATCCAATGTGGAGACAGGGTATGTTTGTTATACCCTTCATGACTCGTTTAGGAATAACCAATTCATGGGGCGGTTGGAGTATCACAGGAGGTACTATAACGAATCCGGGTATTTGGAGTTACGAAGGTGTGGCCGGGGCACATATTGTGTTTTCTGGCTTATGCTTTTTGGCAGCTATTTGGCATTGGGTGTACTGGGATCTAGAAATATTTTCTGATGAACGTACAGGAAAACCTTCTTTAGATTTACCTAAGATTTTTGGAATTCATTTATTTCTTTCAGGGTTGGCTTGTTTTGGGTTTGGCGCATTTCATGTAACGGGGTTGTATGGTCCTGGAATATGGGTGTCCGATCCTTATGGACTAACCGGAAGGGTGCAATCTGTAAATCCAGCGTGGGGTGTGGAAGGTTTTGATCCTTTTGTTCCGGGAGGAATAGCCTCTCATCATATTGCAGCAGGGACATTGGGCATATTAGCCGGCCTATTCCATCTTAGTGTCCGTCCGCCCCAACGTCTATACAAAGGATTACGCATGGGAAATATTGAAACCGTCCTTTCCAGCAGTATCGCTGCTGTCTTTTTTGCCGCTTTTGTTGTTGCTGGAACTATGTGGTATGGTTCAGCAACTACCCCGATTGAATTATTTGGTCCCACTCGTTATCAATGGGATCAGGGATACTTCCAGCAAGAAATATATCGAAGAGTTAGCGCTGGGATAGCCGAAAATCAAAGTTTATCAGAGGCTTGGTCTAAAATTCCTGAAAAATTGGCTTTTTATGATTACATCGGTAATAATCCGGCAAAGGGGGGATTATTCAGAGCGGGCTCAATGGACAACGGGGATGGAATAGCTGTTGGGTGGTTAGGACACCCTATCTTTAGAGATAAGGAAGGGCGTGAACTTTTTGTACGTCGTATGCCCACTTTTTTTGAAACATTTCCGGTTGTTTTGGTAGACGGAGACGGTATTGTTAGAGCCGATGTTCCGTTTCGAAGGGCAGAGTCGAAGTATAGTGTCGAACAAGTAGGTGTAACTGTGGAGTTCTATGGTGGCGAACTGAATGGAGTCAGTTATAGTGATCCTGCTACTGTGAAAAAATATGCTCGACGCGCTCAATTGGGCGAAATTTTTGAATTAGATCGTGCTACTTTGAAATCCGATGGTGTTTTTCGTAGCAGTCCAAGGGGTTGGTTTACTTTTGGCCATGCTTCATTTGCTCTGCTCTTCTTCTTCGGACATATTTGGCATGGCGCTAGAACCTTGTTCCGAGATGTTTTTGCCGGTATTGACCCAGATTTGGATGCTCAAGTAGAATTTGGAACATTCCAAAAACTTGGGGATCCGACTACAAGACGACAAGTAGTCTGATACAAGATTGATTTCTTACTTTTATTTTTGTGATTTAACATAACATAGACAGGGAGCCGGATAAATCTTGATTTGAATCGCTGCCTTTGCCCTTTCTTTGACTCTTTCTCTTTAGTTATCCGGGAGACGACCCAAAATAAACAGGCATGGAAGCTATAATTGTAAACCACAATCGAATCTATGGAAGCATTGGTTTATACATTCCTCTTAGTCTCGACTCTGGGAATAATATTTTTCGCCATCTTTTTTCGGGAACCACCTAAAGTTCCAACTAAAAAGATGAAATGATTTTTTATTATCTCGATTGAAGTAATGAGCCTCCCAATATTGGGAGGCTCATTACTTCAACTAGTCTCCGTGTTCCTCGAATGGATCTCTTAGTTGTTGAGAGGGTTGCCCAAAAGCAGTATATAAGGCGTACCCAGTAAAACTTACAAGTAAACCAGATATAGAGATGGCAACTAAGGTTGCTGTTTCCATTATTATATAATTTTAAGACCACAATGGATCTATGCTAAGATCATTTATTTACAATATAATGGTATACAAAGTCAACGGCTCTCACTGAATACAAAATAGGATTTATGGCTACACAAACCGTTGAGAATAGTTCTAGATCTGGTCCAAGACGAACCATTGTAGGGGATTTATTGAAACCACTGAATTCGGAATATGGTAAAGTAGCTCCAGGTTGGGGAACTACTCCTTTGATGGGTATTGCAATGGCTCTATTTGCGATATTCCTATCTATTATTTTGGAGATTTATAATTCTTCCATTTTACTGGATGGAATTTCAATGAATTAGATTCACAAGAACTACTAAATCGCTTTTCACTACAAAGTGAATCATTTAGGTCGTTTTTAGCCCATTCTATTTTTGGGTAGTTCGACCGTGGAATTTCTTTGTTTCTGTATTTCCGGAATATGAGTGTGTGACTTGTTATAATTGATCCTATGGATACTACAGAGAGTGGTTCTGTCATCTTGATACAGATGGTTTTACCTCGTCGGATATTCATTCTAGTATCCGGAACGCGCGGAATATAGGAAATAGATTACAAACTATTCTAACTATGATTCATATTTTATATTAAGACCTCGCGGGCCGGACTCCAAAAAAAAGAGTTAACCCCCAAATAGTTAAAAAAGGGGGTTAGAAGTGATAAATCGACAGATTTTTATTCTTTTTCCCGTTTATGCTTATTTTAATTAAGGGACAAACCTTTCTTTAAATTTTTATTCAGTATATCTATTCATTGAATAAGTGATGATCCAACGATTCTTACTCAGGGAATTTTTGGACTTAGTTTGAAGGTTTTCTTGAATCATCGTGGTTGTAGTATGAATCTGAGGTTTTAATCGATTCATAGGGTCTTAACAAGAGAATTCCTATCAATAATAAAGAAAACAGAAGTAAAACCGCGTTACACACAAATAAGAATAACAAATAAAAGAAAAAAAATAGGTAAATAGAGGATTCAAGAGGCCTGTAACAATCAACATAAAGACGAATGCGCCAACTTGATATTTTTTAGCATTATAACCACAAAGAAGAGCTTTCAGATTTTTATTCTTTCGTATCTTTAGAGAAAAAGAAAGAGTGAATCATAGGAGGAAAGATAAATAAGTCTCAAACTTTTTATTACACATATCCATTCTAGCCAGTATTTGGGTGGTTTTTGTTTGAGCCGTACGAAATTAAATTCTCATATACGGTTCTCAGAGGGGGAGTTCCCTGGATTTACCTATCTCAATAAAGTATATGATTGGTTCGAAGAACGTCTTGAGATTCAGGCGATTGCAGATGATATAACTAGTAAATATGTCCCTCCCCATGTGAACATATTTTATTGTTTAGGCGGAATTACACTTACTTGTTTTTTAGTACAAGTAGCTACGGGATTCGCTATGACTTTTTACTATCGCCCAACGGTTACTGAGGCTTTTGCTTCCGTTCAATATATAATGACTGAAGCTAACTTTGGTTGGTTAATCCGATCAGTTCATCGATGGTCCGCAAGTATGATGGTGCTAATGATGATCCTGCACGTATTTCGTGTGTATCTCACCGGTGGCTTTAAAAAACCTCGTGAATTGACTTGGGTTACAGGTGTAGTTTTAGCTGTATTGACCGCATCTTTTGGCGTGACTGGTTATTCCTTACCCCGGGACCAAATTGGTTATTGGGCAGTCAAAATTGTAACAGGCGTACCGGAAGCTATTCCTGTAATAGGATCGCCTTTGGTAGAGTTATTGCGCGGAAGTGCTAGTGTAGGACAATCCACCCTGACTCGTTTTTATAGTTTACACACTTTTGTATTACCTCTACTTACTGCCGTATTTATGTTAATGCACTTCCCAATGATACGTAAGCAAGGCATCTCTGGTCCTTTATAGAGAAGAAATAGTATTATAGATCATAGATATTTGTAATCAGTCATTTATCACTTCACTCAGGGTAGGAACAATAGGATTTCATTGCTATAAATATGGATTATTGAAAAGAATAAAACATGTATTTGGATCTTTTCCTTCAACCCCGCAAAATTGTATTATTTATTTGACACTAATGGTTGAAGTGAATTTTCTGAAGATAAAATGGATTATGGGAGTGTGTGACTTGAACTATTGATTAGTCCGTGCAGATATATGCCTATCT